GCCTAATGAGGAGTAATTCTATAAAAATAAAGAACTCTATTTCAGAACGTAGATCGATTTAGATTTAGGTAATCTATAGATATAGATAAGCAAAGTAATATACTTCAAACAAAGTAGGAATTCGCAAGATGGAGAACATCTTGCAGTTGATTTGATAGAAATTCATTTTTCTTTTCCTGTCTCTATAATTTTCGATGAATGAGCCTCTGGTAATCCTTTTATCTCTATTTTATGGCACAGGCGACTGTCCAGTCTATAAACAAGTACTAATAGGGAAATGAAAACTATACTAAAGGAAAAGTAGGATATCTCTCCTAAAATCTAAAAATAGGACATATTAGGGCTATACGGATTCGAACCGTAGACCTTCTCGGTAAAACAGATCAAACGGATTATTATCGAAATGATTCGAACTGTTTCAAAGACCCAACATGCATTTTTTTGCATTGGGCTCTTTCATCAACTGATGTCAAAATCAGTTAATCCACCATAGTTTTTCTTTACGGAAAGATAATGAGATGGCTCCCTATGCTCTGATTGATTTTTTGTATTATGATCTATCTAGGAGCAATACCAAAGTGTTTCAAAGGAGGATTACCTTGACTTAGGTCTGCCTAAGGCCTAAATTAAATCAACTTAAGTGAAATGGAGTCTCTATCGTTCCGCTGCAAGAGTTGACTATGAGACTTCATACACCTTAAAGTTCATAGAACGAAAAGAAGTTTTTTGGAGGCCCTTATCCTCATTACGCCTAGCATTTAGTGGGCTGGATATTTACCTTATCAACTAGCAAATCAATAAGGGTTCTATTTGATTAGGCACCTGAGTTGGCATCTGAATCGGACTGAACCCACTGTTTGTCAGGCTACTGTTCTCCTATTCTCTCGAATCTATGAAGTAAGACATTGATTTTGCAAGAAGATCCACTATGTTCATTATATAATAAGCTCCTTTGAAAAGCATTGGCGCACGTGTAAACGAGTTGCTCTACCGAACTGAGCTATAGCCCTTGTCAGAGATATCTTAATATATAGAAAATTTCTTGTCAAGATAAATACTCTCTAATGCTAGAGGATATCCCTTTGGTCTGTTTACTATATAACATACCAATAACGAAGCGGTATTGCTTATAAAAAGGATTCGATCTATAATCGATCGAAGTAATGGATCCTCCTTTGTGGTGATAAATTGCCTACTTAACTCAGTGGTTAGAGTATTGCTTTCATACGGCGGGAGTCATTGGTTCAAATCCAATAGTAGGTAAGTAGGTAGAAAATTTACTAGATAGCATTGGACTTACTTCGTTTCGCTATCTAATAATTTTTTCTACCCCTCTTCCCTTTTTCTTTGTATCAACTAAACCATTGGATTGTCTTCAATTGGATGGGGGAATCCAATTGACAGCCTCCACTCGTATCCGAGCTCGTCTGAGAGCTAGCTTCGCTTCAACCAACTCTTTCGTACCCTCGGCTCTACTCAAGTTAGCTTCGGCTATTTGAAGTGCCTGTTGAGCTTCTTCCGGATCAATGTCACTACCCAGTTCCGCGTCATTTCCTAAAATAATGATCTCATTATTAACTATTCTAGCAAAACCGCTCCACAGAACCGCCGTTAACCATTGGTCGTTGAGGAGGCGTATTCTCAAGGGACCCATATCTACAGCTGTGTTAATGGGGGCGTGGTTTGGTAATACACCAATTTGGCCGCTATTAGTAGATAAAATGATTTCTTTCACTTCACAATCCCAAATAATTCGCTTAGGAGTCAGTACATAAAGATTTAATTTCATTTCTTCAATTTGCTCTCCTCTTCTAAGTTTATAGCTTTCGTGCTAGCTTCATCGATGTTACCCACCAAATAAAAAGCCTGTTCGGGTAGGCCGTCTAATTCTCCGGAAAGGATTAGTTGAAATCCCCTAATTGTTTCTGCAAGACCAACATATTTTCCTGGAGAACCGGTAAAAACTTCTGCCACAAAGAACGGTTGTGATAAGAAGCGCTCGATTTTTCGTGCTCTTGCTACAGTTAAACGATCCTCCTCCGATAATTCATCCAATCCAAGAATTGCGATAATGTCCTGAAGTTCTTTGTAACGCTGTAAAGTTTCCTTAACTCTTTGCGCAGTTTCATAATGTTCATCGCCAACGATTCGAGGCTGTAACATAGTTGAGGTTGAATCTAAAGGATCTACTGCTGGATAAATACCCTTGGAAGCTAATCCTCTGGAAAGTACGGTAGTAGCATCCAAATGTGCAAACGTTGTGGCAGGAGCAGGGTCGGTCAAATCGTCCGCAGGTACATAAACCGCTTGGATCGAAGTTATGGATCCCTTTTTGGTAGAAGCAATTCTTTCTTGCAAAGAACCCATTTCTGTACTAAGGGTAGGTTGATAACCCACTGCGGAGGGCATTCTCCCTAATAAGGCGGAGACTTCCGATCCTGCTTGAACAAAACGAAAGATATTATCGATGAATAGAAGCACGTCTTGCTTATTAACATCTCGGAAATATTCCGCCATAGTTAGGGCAGTTAAACCAACTCTCATACGAGCTCCTGGCGGTTCATTCATTTGGCCATAGACTAGAGCTACCTTTGATTCCTCAAAATTTTTTTCATTAATTACTCCGGATTCCTTCATTTCCATATAAAGATCATTTCCTTCACGAGTCCGTTCCCCTACTCCGCCAAATACGGATACGCCTCCATGAGCTTTAGCAATGTTGTTGATTAATTCCATGATGAGTACTGTTTTACCTACTCCAGCCCCCCCAAATAGTCCTATTTTTCCTCCACGCCGATAAGGGGCTAAAAGATCGACCACCTTAATACCAGTTTCAAAGATAGATAATTTCGTATCTAACTCAATAAAGGCAGGCGCAGATCTATGAATAGGGAATGTTGCACTAGTATCTACAGGACCCAAATTGTCAATAGGTTCCCCAAGAACGTTGAAAATTCGTCCGAGAGTAGCTCCACCGACCGGAACACTGAGAGGAGCTCCCATGTCAACCACTTCCAGTCCTCTCATCAACCCGTCTGTAGCACTCATAGCTACAGCTCTAACTCGATTATTTCCTAATAATTGTTGTACCTCACAAGTCACATTAATTTGGTTACCATCAGTGTCTCGACTCTTAACTACCAAAGCGTTATAAATATAAGGTAACTTGCCCGGGGGAAAAGTGATATCCAGCACGGGTCCAATAATTTGATCGATACGCCCTGCACTTTTTTCTTCCATTGCGGAAACCCCGGAGCGAGAAGTAGTAGGATTGGTTCTCATAATTATCACAAAATTTTCAAAAAAAGGAATTTATCGAAATTTTTCTTTTTTTTCTTGTTGAATAATGCCAAATCAAATCCAAAAAAATATCCAAAAATCCAAAAGTAAAAAGGAAATGAATTAGTTAATTCAATAAGAGAGAAAAGGGTACCAGCACTTGATTTCGTTGCCCAAGCGAATCCCATTCAATCGTTTACTCATGAAATGAAGCTCGTTGGAAAGTTCAATCAATCTTTTTTTCATATACATTTTGCTTTTTGTGAAGGATTTGCGCCTACTCTACTTTCCTGTCTAGGACTGGGATATACAAAATATATACTACTGTGAAGCATGGATTTCTGTCAACAGAGAATTTTCTTGGTATTTAGGTATTTAGACTCAAAAGAAGAAAAGGGGGTCTATTAAGAACTTGTAAAATAAGGATTAGGGATTGATTTGGGTTGCGCTATATCTATCAAAGAGTATACAATAAAGATGGATTTGGTGAATCAAATCCATGGTTTAATAATGAACCATGTTAACTTAACATAACAACAACTCAATTCCTGCCGAATTCCTATAGGATAGAATGTACACAGGGTGTACCCATTATATATGAATGAAACATATTATATGAATGAAACATATTCAGTAACTTAAGCACGCCTTCTATTTTCTTTAGTGAGTTGATATTAATTGAATATTCTTTTTTTTAGATTTTTGCTAAGGTTTCATTTACGCCTAATCTATATCGAGTAGACCCTGTCGTTGTGAGAATTCTTAATTCATGAGTTGTAGGGAGGGACTTATGTCACCACAAACAGAAACTAAAGCAAGTGTTGGATTTAAAGCTGGTGTTAAGGATTATAAATTGACTTACTACACCCCGGAGTACGAAACCAAGGATACTGATATCTTGGCAGCATTTCGAGTAACTCCTCAGCCCGGGGTTCCGCCCGAAGAAGCAGGGGCTGCAGTAGCTGCCGAATCTTCTACTGGTACATGGACAACTGTTTGGACTGATGGGCTTACCAGTCTTGATCGTTACAAAGGACGATGCTATCACATCGAGCCTGTTGTTGGGGAAGAAAATCAATATATCGCTTATGTAGCTTATCCATTAGACCTATTTGAAGAGGGTTCTGTTACTAACATGTTTACTTCCATTGTAGGTAACGTATTTGGTTTCAAAGCTCTACGTGCTCTACGTTTGGAGGATCTGCGAATTCCCCCTACTTATTCAAAAACTTTCCAAGGTCCGCCTCATGGTATCCAAGTGGAAAGGGATAAGTTGAACAAGTATGGTCGCCCTTTTTTGGGATGTACTATTAAACCAAAATTGGGATTATCCGCGAAAAATTACGGTAGAGCGTGTTATGAGTGTCTACGCGGTGGACTTGATTTTACCAAAGATGATGAAAACGTAAACTCACAACCATTTATGCGCTGGAGGGACCGTTTTGTCTTTTGTGCCGAAGCTATTTATAAAGCACAGGCCGAAACCGGTGAAATTAAGGGACATTACTTGAATGCGACTGCAGGTACATGCGAAGAAATGATTAAGAGAGCTGTATTTGCGAGGGAATTAGGGGTTCCTATTGTAATGCATGACTACTTAACTGGGGGATTCACTGCAAATACTAGTTTGGCTCATTATTGCCGCGACAATGGCCTACTTCTTCACATTCACCGAGCAATGCATGCAGTTATTGATAGACAGAAAAATCATGGTATGCATTTCCGTGTATTAGCAAAAGCATTGCGTATGTCTGGGGGAGATCATATCCACGCCGGTACAGTAGTAGGTAAGTTAGAAGGGGAACGCGAAATGACTTTAGGTTTTGTTGATTTATTGCGCGATGATTTTATTGAAAAAGATCGTGCTCGCGGTATCTTTTTCACTCAGGACTGGGTATCCATGCCAGGTGTTATACCGGTGGCTTCAGGGGGTATTCATGTTTGGCATATGCCAGCTCTGACCGAAATCTTCGGAGATGATTCCGTATTACAATTTGGTGGAGGAACTTTAGGACATCCTTGGGGAAATGCACCTGGTGCAGTAGCTAATCGAGTGGCTTCAGAAGCTTGTGTACAAGCTCGTAACGAAGGGCGCGATCTTGCTCGTGAAGGTAATGAAATTATCCGAGCAGCGTGCAAATGGAGTCCTGAACTAGCTGCAGCTTGTGAAGTATGGAAGGCAATCAAATTCGAGTTCGAGCCGGTAGATAAACTAGATAGCTAGACTAAGTAGATAAAATTAGATAGAAAAAAGGTCTAAATAAAAAAGAAGCAAAATAGAAAGATCAAAAATCAGTTACGAAAATGCAGTAATTCTTCTTTTTTCTTCTAATTGATTGCAATTAAACTCGGCTCAATCAAAAAAGATTGAGCCGAGTTTAAATAGATTTTGATACGATCATGAGACTTGACAAATCGGGATTCCTCTATTCTATATATTTAGAAGATATAAAGGTATAATACAATAAATAAATACAAATATAGTATTATCATATGATAATGGAATCAAATACGCAGTATTTACAGAAAAAGTTTTCATTTATTGGGAAAGAATCCATGACATACAATGCATTACAAACGTATGATCATTACCCTTCAACCGGGTTATTCTATTCCACTTCTAGATAGAGAAAAAAACTAAAGGAGAATGAATGAAAAAAGACAGAGTTTGGAAGTTAGACCCCTTTATAAGATTCTCTTTCAAAAAAGAAGACATTTTGAAACTTTTAACAGGCGTAATCGTGAATCAACAAGTGATTCGAACTGCCTGTAAGAAAAGAGAATTGATTTTCAAAATGCTAGAACTAGATGACGAAGTTTTCTATAACCTTGATGAAGGGGTAGTTTTAGTTTACGGCTACGATCAAGAGCGAGAAATCTTTCATTTCGGATTGGACTGCTATAGAATATGGACCCATCGTAAAGATGTTCAAAAGGCTCCTGATGATAAGAATCATACTTTCGTGGAAATCCATGGAGCTATAGGCTTCAACAGGGTAGACGTTTTGTTCCGAATTTTTCCGGACCAAACCTTCGACCCAACGATACAATGAATTTTTTCTATTCACAAAGAAAAAAGATTAGGAATCGCAATGTTACTATACGTATTCAGAGGAATATTTTGAATAATATTCTTCTATAATCCATTCTTGCGCGGGGTCTTACTAACAGGACTTCGCTGCACGGGACGAGTATTTGTCGAAAAGCTAACGCACCCAGTATTTTCATACCCTTTTTGGGGTGGTATATCGCCTTACAAAGTCTAAGGGGTATTATGAGATCTCTAGTAGGTAAGAGAATTAGCCCTTTGATTGAGTATGCTATTTTTCCTCCTTTACCGCGCATTATTGTATGCGCTTCTAGAGAAGCGCGTATGCAGGAAGGAAATTACAGCTTAATAAAAAAGCCTAAAAAAGCTTCAACTTTACGGCAATATCAATCAACTAAAAGCCCCTTGTATCAATACTTACAACGGATTTGTGGGGTCCGAGAGTGGTTGAATAAGTATTGCATGTGGAAAGAGGTAGACGAAATATATTTTGGATTCGAAATAGGCGCATTCGACTAAGTCGTACTTTGAATCCAATTTCAAGTTCGATTAGAAGGATAGAAAGGCCACGAGGATCGGAAAAGAAAAATCAAATCTTTTTAATTGCTTCTCCTTTTTTGCTATTTTCTTATTATTTATATAATCCATTCGATTCTTTTTTTTTAGAATACTTTAGTATTAGAATAAAAAAGTATTCTAAAAAAAAGTATTCTATAAAAAATCTTTTTTTGCAAACTCAAAAATACAATAGTCAATATTCCTTATAATAGATATACTTAATTATATCATAAGAATCTTAAGATATTTTGCGAATAGATCAAATCGAATAGATAGAAATAGTAAATTTGAATGGAGACACCTATTCTATGACGGATTTTAACTTATCCTCTATTTTCGTGCCTTTAGTAGGCTTAGTATTTCCGGCAATTGCAATGACTTCCTTATTTCTTTATGTGCAGAAAAAGAAGATTGTCTAGAACCGATAGGGCCAATTTCTCAAGGTATTTCCACGCAGGATCATAATAGGATATTTTTTAGTGTAAGTAATATAATATGGTAGGTTATGTGGCTCTTTCTACACACAGATGAAAAACGGCTATGGATGCGGATTATGGATGCGGATATAGGCTACGAGCATAAATGCATACATTTGCGGAGCCGGGTATAGCGAGTTTTATTTTAAGTGGATCGACAAATATTTTTTGAATAGAAAGTCAATGTATCTAACCAACTATTTCATAGGAGTACTAGTTGCTGAAGGGAATTTTAGAATCAAAAAAAGTAAAGTCAAAATCATTTAGCTTATTCTCTCAATTTCAATCGACCGCTGCTGGATTTTAGTATATCTAATATGAATTGGCGATCAGAACACATATGGATAGAACTTCTAAAAGGTTCTCGAAAAAGGGGTAATTTTTTCTGGGCCTGTATTCTTTTTCTAGGTTCACTAGGATTCTTAGCGGTTGGGACTTCCAGTTATCTTGGTAAGAATATGATATCTGTACTTCCATCTCAACAAATTCTTTTTTTTCCACAGGGGGTCGTGATGTCTTTCTACGGAATCGCGGGCCTATTCATTAGCTCCTACTTGTGGTGCACCATTTTGTGGAATGTAGGCAGTGGTTATGACCGATTCGATAGAAAAGAGGGAATAGTGTGCATTTTTCGTTGGGGATTCCCTGGAATAAAACGTCGCGTCTTTCTTCGATTCCTTATGCGGGATATCCAATCAATTAGAATTCAGGTTAAAGAGGGTCTTTATCCTCGTCGTATCCTTTATATGGAAATCCGGGGTCAGGGAGCCATTCCTTTGACTCGTACTGATGAAAAGTTTTTTACTCCACGAGAAATTGAACAAAAAGCTGCCGAATTGGCCTATTTCTTGCACGTACCGATTGAAGTATTTTGAGTACCAATTTTAATTTTTTTGAATGAATTGAATGAAGAACAATTGGAAGAAGAAAAGTTTTCTCAACACGGGGAGAAGGTCCCTTCGAAATTGGATTCATTATTGTAAGGGGATTTTCGAATATTTATCTAAAGGAAGGAGCAAGCGAGGATAAGAGAAAATTGCTTCTAATTTGTCCAAGTGGGATATATGGCGTAATATTCTTCCATTTTCATCCGAAAGGACTTTATTCGATTTTTCTATCCCACTCCATCTAGATCTAAGAAAGAACCCAATGCAATGAAATTGCACTAGTATACAAAAAAAAGAAATAGCATACAAGGTCTCAAACCTTGTTATAGAATTTTTACTTCAAAAAAAAGAAATAGCATATAGAGTCGGGGGATGAAGCGGATTCATTAACAACTCAATTTACAGATCAAAAATGAAAAAAAAGAAAGCATTGCCTTCTTTCCTATATCTTGTATTTATCGTACTTTTACCCTGGGGGGTCTCTTTCTCTTTTAACAAATGTCTGGAACTTTGGATTAAGAATTGGTGGGATACCAAGCAATCCGAAACTCTCTTAACTGATATTCAAGAGAAAAGGGTTCTAGAAAGATTCATAGAATTAGAAGACTTTTTTATCTTGGACGAAATGATAAAAAAGAAACCGAAGATACATGTACAAAAACTCCCTATAGAAATACACAAGGAAATAATAAAATTGGCCAAAATAGATAATGAGGATCATCTCCATATCATTTTGGATTTCTCAACTAATATAATCTGTTTGGCTATTCTAAGTGGTTCCTTTTATCTGGGTAAAGAGGAACTTGTCATTTTTAATTGTTGGGTTCAAGAATTCTTTTATAACTTAAATGACTCAATAAAAGCGTTTTTTATTCTTTTAGTTACTGATTTTTTTGTTGGATTTCACTCCACCCGTGGTTGGGAATTACTAATTCGTTGGGTCTACAAAGATCTTGGATGGGTTCCTAACGAGCTAATTTTCACTATTTTTGTTTGTAGTTTTCCTGTTATTCTAGATACATGTTTAAAATTTTGGGTCTTTTTTTGTTTAAACCGTCTATCTCCTTCACTTGTAGTCATTTATCATTCAATTAGTGAAGCATAAACTCATTTGATCCCCTGATATTAATCAAATTAGCGTCTTTCTTCCTTTAGTAAGAAAGAACCCTTTTCCTTTTTAGCAAAATTCTTTCTATTTCTACCTGCTCAAGGTATTCCTCATTCCAGTGCAACTGGTGCAGTAGAATGACAACAGACTAATATATAGGGAACTTGATTTAGCTACCTATCTAATTTATTGTAGAAATTCCGGGATCTGCGATTGGACATGGAAAATAGAAATACTTTTGTTTCTTGGGTAAAAGAACAGCTGACTCGATCGATTTCTGTATCGATCATGATATACGTAATAACTCGGACATCTATTTCAAATGCATATCCCATTTTTGCGCAGCAGGGTTATGAAAACCCACGAGAAGCAACTGGACGAATTGTATGTGCCAATTGCCACTTAGCTAATAAGCCCGTGGATATTGAAGTTCCCCAAGCTGTGCTTCCCGATACTGTATTTGAAGCAGTTCTTCGAATTCCTTATGATATGCAACTTAAACAAGTTCTTGCTAATGGAAAAAAGGGAGGGTTAAATGTAGGTGCTGTTCTTATTTTGCCCGAAGGATTCGAATTAGCACCGCCCGACCGTATTTCTCCTGAGTTGAAAGAAAAGATAGGAAATCTATCTTTTCAGAGTTATC